TCCGCTGAAAAACGAAGACTAAATCTTGAGTTTAGTGGAAAAAGCCCTTTATCGGATTTGAACCGATGACTTACGCCTTACCATGGTGTTACTCTACCGCTGAGTTAAAAGGGCCCGTTTTATTCAATTCATGAATTTTCCATTATGAGTCTAATGCATATATGTCTGTATATGCATATATGTCTGCATATATGTATATATGTACATATCATATATGCATAGGGGTTCATACAAGAACCATCAAATAAAAAAATTCTATGGAATCATAACATAAAAGTGGGAAAGACTCTTCGGATCTAGTCATACCATTAGATTCTATTGACAATTCCAAAAAACTGTTCATAGTATGATAATACTATGATGATGATTATCATAGTATGATGACGGTCGGGTGGATATGCCCCTATCGTCTAGTGGTTCAGGACATCTCTCTTTCAAGGAGGCAGCGGGGATTCGACTTCCCCTGGGGGTAGGGAGGAAGTTGATCGTAGATTATCAATAAATCTAGAATTAATTCTTCCTGGGTCGATGCCCGAGCGGTTAATGGGGACGGACTGTAAATTCGTTGACGATATGTCTACGCTGGTTCAAATCCAGCTCGGCCCAATAATTCGTTGCTCCATGAATATGAAATAACCAATTTGTCCTCCAGAAACAGAAATGCCTGATCCGTAGAAATGAAGAGAAAGAGTCAATTTTTTCTCTATCCATGTTTTTCTCATTCGTTCTGATTTTTCTAACGATCTAGATTAATGATACTTAATCTTAATTAAGTATCATAAAAATCAAAATAGTTCTTTTTCTCATTGAAAAATTGATTATCCATTTTTTGGCAATAAAATAACCACTCGTTACTAGTAATCCGTGTCGCTCTCACTATATTCCATATCCATGTGGATATTCAGTATATCATTCCTGTTTCTGTTACAACACAACGAATAGAATGTTCTTATAAAACTAGTAAGAATATGTATGCCATACACCTTGCTGGGATTGTAGTTCAATCGGTCAGAGCACCGCCCTGTCAAGGCGGAAGCTGCGGGTTCGAGCCCCGTCAGTCCCGAACTAGGATCCGATGAATTGATAAATTCATCTCTCCATTTTCTGTGAAAGGGGGGACAGGTAGCAAGATCTAATCCCCAGCGGGGATCCTTATTTCTTTTGTTTTTCGTTTCGCATTTATCATCAGACAAGTACGGGAATTTCAATTTCTTTCACTAATACCGATTGATAAGGGGAGACATATATAAGTTGGTACAATCGGTGGCATTACTATATTCAGTATTTTAATAGATACCATACTCGTCTGACTTTCTTTTTCAATTGTTCAAGAACAATGAAATGAAATAGAGTTCCCCTATTTTTACCGGGAATACATACACAAATTGTATTCGTTTATTGTACGATACACAATGAACTTAATATAATTACCTCGACTTTGTTTGTGTATCCTCAATTACTAATTGGAAACAATCTATCTATTCTCATGCAAATTGCACACTGAAATTTTGATGTATGCGTTCTAGTCTCAATCCAAGAAAGAAGAAGAGATACTATACTAATAAAATAAAAGACCAAGCAACGCCCCTTTTTAGTAAATTTGTTGGAATATTTTAGTAAATTTGTTGGAATATTAGATCTTTTCCACTTAGCACCCGTCCTTTTTTCCATCTCACTTCTACTGTTTGGATCTGTGTGACCCATAGAATACCGGTCATATAATATCTCATAATTGTATGTATAAGTATAAGGAAAGAGAGTTGTATAAGGAATACAAAGACAGTAGGTTATGGAAAAGAAAAAAAAGTGGAAAAAAGAATGAAAAATTCAATGGAATTCCTGATCCAATAAAGAATCCCATTTCGGATTTAGTATGGATAAAATAAAAGATTTTCTTATGTTATACTATTCAATTCTCGACGATGAATCGATTTGATAGATCAGATATTGTTATTCATAATATTGATCCGATTCAGTATCATCAGAATTCAATTCATCCCATTGAATTGACAGGAGTAAAATTTCTTATCTCTATGGGATTAGATCCCGAGTTATTGCGAAGTAAAAAACAATGAGATTATGGAAGTCAATATTCTCGCATTTATTGCTACTGCACTGTTCATTCTAGTTCCTACTGCTTTTTTACTTATTATCTACGTAAAAACAGTCAGTCAAAATGATTAATTTAACTGAAACTTGGTTGGATTATTAGTTCTTATCAATGATTGAAGAAATAAAAGAAAGGGATTAAAACTCCAAGTTTTAAATGAAATGATTTAGCTGGAATCATAAGTATCTGAGATAGTGTGGTAGAAAGAACTATATATAATATAGTTCTTTCTACCGCACTAGATAGTATTGTATATTTTTATCATATAAATTTATTATCATATAAATAGTATGATCATTAAATTTATTATCATATAAATAGTATGATCATTAAATAGTATGATCATATAAATTTTATCATATAAAGTTGTATACAGATATGGTTTTATATAGATATAGATCAATTTACAATATGTATATGTATTAGATGTACATCTAATACATATACATCGAAATAGCAGTCTAATTCTATTTCTTTTTTTTTCGCTACATCTACTTGTATGGGTTTCGATCAATCCAAAATAATCCAAGGCCAACTCTTCTAATTCCTGGGCTTCTTATAACTTATAACTTAATATATAGATTTATATTAATAATTAGTTTATTTTATATATATAATTAGATTTATATATAATATATAATATATATTTATTTATATATAATAAACTAAATATATATATATAAGTAAAAAATATATATATATATAAGTATAAGTCCCGAGATCCAAAAATCAATGGAGGAAAAATAGTATGGGTATGGGCATATATTAACTATATAAAAATAAAAATAAAATAAAAATAAAAGAAAACGAAACCAAGGAATCTTTTTTTTTTTTTTTTAGTTTCGCAAAACGATCAATTAAACGATTGATACAATTCGATCACTCAATCGATTATTCAATTAGTAGTACCCCTAGAGTCCACTTCTTCCCCATACTACGAGTGAGAGGGAAAATGTAAAGACTACCATTAAAGCAGCCCAAGTGAGACTTACTATATCCATGTGAATTATGTCTCCTATCTCCATGAAGGAATTATTTCATTATTGATTATTGATCAATAATCATAGTGGAATCAATGGTGCAGAGTCAAAAGAAAATAGGATTCTGACTTAAGGCTATTGATGAACTAATCCAATGAATCTACTCGTAACAAGTTCCTATATTATAAAATTTCTGGTAGAATCGGGAAGCATTAAGCACAAATACGATACACACACCTTTTATTTGGAAATATCAAAGGAATGCTCCTAATGGAACATGTAGAAATAGTAAGACCTATTGTTTGTTACCTTTCTTTCATAAGCAAAAGACGTCAAAATATACCATCAAGATAGATAACCATCTATCTGATACCTCTATTTTATTTGATCTAAGGCTTACGTCTTTCTTTCTGTGAAAGAATGGAATGGTAAGACACCACCACCATTATTACATACATTCTTTTTTTTGTAATCCCTACACGGGCAAAGAATTTTTTTTTTTTCAACTTTTCTTTTTATTCTATAAATAAGAGCCGCCCAACCATGTTGATTGAATGTTTGAGTACTCAAAGCCTCTCGTGAGTCTGGATACAAAGTATCTTCAGTCCTTTCCACAACTTCTAAATTGATTTCCCATCAGCCTATTCTATTCAATCTAATTCCAGACAGAGTCAGTAGACACTATTTTAGTATTTAGTATAGGTAGTGTAAGATAATTAGGAAGTCTTGATAGTCTTTCGTATAATCTCTTCTTCAATCCTAGGAGCAAAAATGGAGTGTTCTTTAGGAACCTTTGGATACTAAGATTTCCAACCTCTTACTTTCGTAGTTCTGAATCCCAGAATTGACTCTCACTATTTACTCTCACTATTTATTTGATTCAATTGATATCATAAATCAAATAAATGTCCGGATCAATTATTAATAAGTAAGAGTTACTTCATACCTATTGGTACTGGTTTGGACCGGTACCCAGAACCCAGATTTTGAGAAAAAAAATTTACAGTTTTTTTTTTATAGAATTATGGATTCTAAAAATCAAGTATCGAATTCTAAAAATCAAGTATCGACAGGCCTAGTCGTTTGCCTCTGCTTCTTGCGGGGCAAGAATTTGTCGAGTTAGATCAGCAGAATAAGAAATTTCAAGTCTTTTGTTGATCAGGCGACACCCGGATTTGAACTGGGGATAAAGGATTTGCAGTCCCCCGCCTTACCACTTGGCCATGCCGCCAAATCTGATCCAAAAAAAAATGGATAATATTTTTATCCATCCATATTCTATTACTAATTTTTTTTTGATCTTGAATCTCATTGTACTTATCCCTTTTCAAAAATTAATCCCTATTTTTTATTGGATCCAGTTTAGATTATTCTCTTCGATTGATTGTATCTCAAAAGACACACTGCTTAAAAACTTCCCTTCTCCTTCTATTGAAAAGAGAAAAAATAGATTTCCGGTCACAGACCGAAAAATTCAGGGCAAATTGGAACCATTAACTATTTTTACTTTAGAATTAGTGAACGGTTCTTAAATTTGTATCTCAAATTGTGTTTCTTTAATGGTATAACAAAATCAAATTGATTTACGACTAATCAGTATCAATTATTTTCAATAATCAATCCTTTTCGATTTCAATTATAACAAAATATATGTGTATATGTAAACCCCAGAACAGAAATTGTTACACAGATACCGAATTGGGTCTTTCTCTTATGTACATATCCCTATAGAGAATTATCGTGCTTAAATTTTTCATTGAATATTTTGAATAGAAAATGGGAATTATGATATAGTGCGACCTGACTTCTGTTGCCACAAGTAAAATTACGATAAAAGATGCGATATGCGGATAGGTATATCGGCATGTACTTAATAAATACTACTCCTATTACTATTACGCAATTCAATC